GAATAAGCAAAGTGGATTCCTTCTTGGTTAGTCGAGTTCCAATGAAAACCACACAATTGAAGAAAATGTCCGAATTTGCTATTTAGAAAATCAATAAACTAAAAACTAAGGTTTTGTCGTTCTAGATATCAGATTCAACGGAAACAATTACAGCAGTAGGGGGGGGGGAAATCAAAAAACAAGTCGAGCAAAATTATACAAAGTTATATACAAGTTGCTACCCCCCCTCAGTCTTTCTTTAATTGAATTTCGTTTGATTAGACGGAAGTTACTTAAAAACTTCCGCTTTCGTTAAAAGATTTTGAACAGTTCCTGTGGGTTGAGCACCTTTTTCAAGGAAATATAGAATAAGAGGAACGTTTAAATAAGTTTGATTCTTCATTGGATCATAAAACCCCACTTTTCTAAGATCTTTTCCTTCTCTTCGGGATCGAACATCAATTGCAACGATTCGATAGACGGCTCATTGGGATAGATGTAGATGACCAACACCCCCCCTAGAACCGTATAGGAAGTTTTCTCCTCGTACGGCTCGAGAAAAATGATTTGCTTCGAAGTTTTGTCTATGTATGCAATTCTAATAAATTAAATGACAAATGGGCCTAGAAAATCAATTAGACTCTGATTTCAGTCTTTTTTCCTTCCTGAAAATGAAAAAGAAATCATTCGTACTCATAACTCAAGTTGGATAACTCTCAAATAGCTCAAAGGAAAAATCTTTAGTCACTTTCATTTATTGAGCGGTCTTTAACCCCTTTTGTTTGTCTTTTGTCTCGTTTCAAATTCTATTTGGATTCTTTAGTCTGATCCAATTAGTGAGACTATCGAGACAATTAAAAAGGTCTTTCCTTGTTCTTAGATCCTTTATCCTTATTTTAAATCATTGGGTTTAGACATTACTTCGGTGCTTCTTAATCCATTCAAAGTGGCAGCAACATACCCCCCTTTTGATTTCTTTCTATCAAAGAATCCTACGGACAGTTGATTCACGTGTGATACACTTTGAATCGAAAAAGTTTGCTAAATTCTAACAAGTCTTGCTTTTGAATTGGAAACTTGCTCGAATTGGATCCTTTCGATTTCTATATATGGAAGATACGTTTACGAAGTTGTTCCGATTAATTGGCATTAACCCTAGATCCTTGCCCCCGAGAAATGAATTAATCTTTTCTACTCGAGCTTCATCGTGGACTATTTACAACCCAACAAAAAATCGAGTGTAACAGAACAAACAATGTCGAGCCAAGAGCACTCTCATCCTTAGATAAATCGAAAATGGTGGATGGAAAAATCCACAACGGATCGTGTCCTTCAAGTCGCACGTTGCTTTCTACCACATCGTTTCAAACGAAGTTTTACCATAATATTCCTCTAATTTGGAACCGGTATGGAATTGATTCAATTATGGAATCATGAATAGTCATTGGTTCAGTTGTACATAGACATCGTAATCTAGGCTTTTTCTTCTATATATGATATGAAACGATTTTTCTGAAAAAGTCTTAGCAAGACAGCATCTTTCACATACATAAATAATATATAGATAATAATATATAGATAATAGCAAGAAATCGAAATATATAAACGAATAACTTTTTTAATCTGCATCTTCAAGTGACTCAACAGGATAGATTAAACGATTTCCTACTTTTTGAGTACCAAATAAAGATTCCACTTACAAGCAATCATTAAAAATATTTAATAAAAATAGTTCTAATTGAAATTGAAAAAGTTTCCTATTTAGACATCATTATTTAATTTGATTATTTAATTTGAAGAAAATTGGACAATAAGCATGACGTTTGATCTTCATAGGAAGATAAGTCTTTCTTTTTGAATTGACTCATCACTGATTTAATTTTAAATAGATAAAAGAAAAGAAAAACGAAATCCAATTTTTTTTCATGAGATGGATAAAAAAATGATCTAAGTTAAGATTTGAATCTTTATTCTTTTCGTCTGATTACGAAAATCAAAAAAATAAGGAGGGTTTTTCGTATCTATCAGATAGACTGAAGAGTTCTCACTGTTATAGATATTCTATAATATAGAATTTAAATAATTTAAGGTATCAAAAATCTTTTTGACAAAAACCGAAAAATTATTGTCATTGAAATAGAACGATACATACCATATAAGCGAAACATTTCCTCATTTTATATATTTTAGATGATATATATTTATAGATTTTGTTTAACATGGGATTAAGTAATATTTCACAATAATCGACTCTTATCATAAAGTGAATAAAAGGGTGATAGGGGAAATCACCCCTGCCTCAATTGTTCTGTAGATTTCCAATTTTTACTTAGAGCCAAACGCGAAATACCTAAATAAAATGGGATTCAAAGAAAATATATCGGCTCCATAACATATTTCTATATGATATGTAACTTGATCATTTGTTAATGAGATTCGAACAGACACAGATATTAAAATGAATACGGATTTACTCCTATCCACTGACCTACTTCTTTCTATAGTCATAATGGAGCATAAAAAAATGGATATGTACTGGGACGGAAGGATTCGAACCTCCGAATGGCGGGACCAAAACCCGTTGCCTTACCACTTGGCCACGTCCCATTTCAATTTCTAATCTACACTAAGAAACAATAATATTGGTATTGGTTGTTTGTCAACTCCAGTCCAAATATCTCCAAATATCTATATATCTATAGAATAGATTGGTACTAGGATTTTGATACATATAGATATAGAATTCAACTTAATTTATTGATCATTACATAGAATTCAATTAAGATATTGTATGAAAATATGATTTCTTCTATTCTCCTTTGAGAATTGGAGGATTTTTGGTTGGGTGGGTTCAAAGAAAAAGAAGGATTTTTTGTCTACCTTACTTACTTTCTTCCTTGTTCCTTATATCAAAAACTCAATCAAAATGCAATTATCTCCAAGAACAAAATGTCTGTTATGCTTAATATCGTTAGTTTGATCTGTATTAATTCTGCCCTTTATTCGAGTAGTTTTTTCTTCGGCAAATTGCCCGAAGCGTATGCTTTTTTGAATCCAATCGTAGATGTTATGCCAGTCATACCTGTGCTTTTTTTTCTCTTAGCTTTTGTTTGGCAAGCTGCTGTAAGTTTTCGATGAGATCCTTAATAATAATATCTTAGAAAATGCATGATTTCTTCGAGAAAAATTCTAACAATTGAGAAAATCAGATAAGTTTTAGAGTATGAATCCTAGATTAGCACACTGAAATTCTTGGATAGTCGCCATAAAGCCGGCTTACCCCCATTTCCTCATTTTTGACCCCCTTTCCAGTGAAAGACCCTAACCCCATTAGGGTCTCCCACAATATCGAATTTGGAGTGGTGTCAAAATAGGATATGTGGTAGAAAAATGGAAGATCTATTCTCTTTTTTTTTCCAAAAAATCATCTTGGAGATTGTGTAATGCTTACTCTGAAACTCTTCGTTTATACCGTAGTGATATTTTTTGTTTCTCTCTTTATCTTTGGATTCCTATCTAATGATCCGGGGCGTAATCCTGGACGTGAAGAATAAAATCCAAAGGGTTTTCCTTGGGAAATTTTCAAATTTTCTTAGGATTTTATCTATTCCACACGCTTAACTAAGATTTTCAAAATTGAAAAATAAAATAAAGCAAGTCATTAACGGAAACGGAAAGAGAGGGATTCGAACCCTCGGTACAAATAACTCGTACAACGGATTAGCAATCCGACGCTTTAGTCCACTCAGCCATCTCTCCCAATTGCAAAAGATAATTACTACATTACATTACACATAATGTAAGGAGTCTTTCTCTCTCTTTTTTCTCTATTCTAAACTAAAAGAGGGGCTCGAGCCCGCCACTAATCGAACTAAAGAAAAATAAGGAAGACCTCCTTGTGTTGATTTTGTTCGAAAGGCCCTTGTTATTCTGATGGCCTGGCCTGGTCAGTACCTAGCCGGGCCTTTTTTTTTTGTTCTAACGAATTATAGATAAATAATGATTTATCTGATATCTGATTTGAAAACACAAATATTTGTTTTTTTTATTATATTATTATATTCAATTGAATATTTTATATTCAAACAACAACAAAAAGAATAAAAACTGTTTCCATTTTTTTTCTTGTTATATTTTATTTTTTATTTCATTTTCCGAACTAAAAAAGAAACTATAGATTCCGGACAATGCATTTTTCTGTTATGATTGTAGTGTTTTTTTCGATCCGTATCTATCTTCTTTCAGCAAAAAAGAAAACTTTAGTTATTTAATTGAAATTAAATGAAGCCTCTTTTCCGAATCTCATTAAATTTTTATCTACCCACGAAAAAGTTCAACACTCCAAGTTTGATGATCCTATCTTGATCATGCTCAATTATCTTGTTCGACAAAAGCTCCATTTGTATACAATAATCATATTGTAGCGGGTATAGTTTAGTGGTAAAAGTGTGATTCGTTCTATTAGCCCTTTAATAGTTAAAGGGTCTTTCGGTTTTATTCATATTCCGATCAAAAACTTTATTTCTTAAAAGGATTTAATCCTTTACCTCTCAATGATAAAGTCGAGAAAAAAATACACATTCTCGTGATTTGTATCCATGAGTCACTTATAAATTGAAAAGTTGGATTATGAAATTGCGAAACATAATTTTTGAATTGGATCAAGACTTCCAATTGAATAAGTATGAGTAAAGGATCCATGGCTGAAGATAAAAAGTCAATTTCCAATCGTAACTAAATCTTCCATTTTTTTTGGATGTCTAAAGAAAGAAATTGAAGCAAAATAGCTATTCAACGATGTCTTTGGTTTACTAGAGACATCGCCATATTGTTTTAGCTCGGTGGAAACAAAATCCTTTTCCTTAGGATCCTCTCAAATAGAAATAGAGAACGAAGTAACTAGAAAGATTGTTAGAATCACCTTCTTCTAGAAGGATCATCTAGAAAGCAATTCATTTTGTTTGTATTCAGACAAAAAGCTGACATAGGTATTATGGGTATAATTTTGTTCATTTTGTTCA